CAACAAAACAATATTGGAATCAGATTTTGAAATCAAGGAAAGATATTGAAAAATGGATTTTCGAAATATATTTTATATATATATTATGTATCGGAAAAGAATATATTATATGTATCGGAAAAGAATAGCGATTTATTCCTATAGAGCGTCCATTAACAAGAAAATCAAATCATAAATATCGAAAAATTCTTGTCTTTTGTGATCTAAGAAACTAAAAAAGGAAAAAAAAAACCGCTTTCTACAATTTAATATATATCGAATTTAAATATCAGAATAGCCAATATAGTCATGATTCAATGGGTCAGGTCCACTTACTTTTTTTTTAGTTACCATTTTTATGGTAGGTTTGGTAGGAACAATAGGGAAGTAGGAATATTTTGGTTTGTGATTAATAAATAGGGGTTGGATATCTAGAATATTTATGTTACGTCTCCTGGAATATTTAAATAAATAATAATAAGATATAAAGAGGACTATTATGTCACTACAGGGTAGAACACCCCACCCACTAAGTTCAATTAGTCAGTATAATAATGATTAAATGTTCAACTTATATTATAAATATTACAATGGTGTTTGCCTTTTTTTACTATCAAAAATATCTGTATTCTCCGATGAAAAACGAAGACAAAGACTCGAGTTTCATGAAAAAAGCCCTTTATCGGATTTGAACCGATGACTTACGCCTTACCATGGCGTTACTCTACCACTGAGTTAAAAGGGCCTGTTCAATTCATGACTTAGCCATTTTCCATTATGAGTCTACTACATATATGTATATATGCAGTAGACTCATAACGGAAATAATGGAAAAATAAATTCGATTTACCTAGAAAAATGTAAGAAAAAAAAAAAAACGTTCAATTCAAATCCTATAGAATCAGAATATAAAAAGACTATTCGAATCTAGCCATACCATTAGATTATATTGACAATTCCAAAAAACTATTCATACTATCATTATAGTATGATGACGGTCGGGTGGATATGCCCCCATCGTCTAGCGGTTCAGGACATCTCTCTTTCAAGGAGGCAGCGGGGATTCGACTTCCCCTGGGGGTAGGGTACTACGAAAGGAAGTTGATCATGGATTATCAATAAGCATAGAAAGAATTCTTCTGGGGTCGATGCCCGAGCGGTTAATGGGGACGGACTGTAAATTCGTTGACGACTGTCTACGCTGGTTCAAATCCAGCTCGGCCCAAGAATTCACCGCCCCATGAGTAGGATATAATGAATTTATCCTACAGAAAAGAAAGGGTAATGCCTGCTTCGTAGAGAAATAAAGAAAAATTTTTCTCTATCTATTTTTTTTATCATCTCATTGAAAGATTGATTATTTCTATTTAACAATAAAATAAAAAATCACTAGTTACTAATAATCCGTAGTTACTAATAATCTGTCTCACTCTCACTAAAGCCCGTGTTTATGTGGATATGATATCAATATAGCATTCGCATATCTGTTACGTTCCAACATGACGAGTAGAATATTCTTATGAAACCCTAAGTATATGTATGCTATACACCTCGCCGGGATTGTAGTTCAATTGGTCAGAGCACCGCCCTGTCAAGGCGGAAGCTGCGGGTTCGAGCCCCGTCAGTCCCGAACTAGGATCTAATGAATTGAGAAATTCATTTCTCAATTTTTGCGAAAGGGAAGACGAGGAGCAAAATAGAATTAAACAAATTCCCGTCGTGGAGATTATTTCTTTTGTTTCGCATGTCTCATCAGATAAATATGGGAAGTTCCTTTTCTTCCCCTAGTACTAATTGATAAGGAAAAACATATGTAGATTTAGTACAATTGGTACTATTGCTATATTCAGTATTTTAAAGTTTAAAAGATACCATACCAATACTCTTTTTTTTCAATCATTCTGCTCTTGATCAATGAAATGGAATAGAGTGCCCATATTTTTGGGGGGGTACAGACAAAAAATATCTTTGTTTATTATATGATACACAATGAACTTAATCTTAATAGAATTGAATTCTACGGCGAAGTACTTTTCAGGTTAAAGCACATCTTTTCTAAATCTAATTTTTTTTTTTTAGCCTCAATTATGACTACTGATTTGAAACAATTTATTTGATTCTCATTCCAATTTTATATTTAATTTTTGATGTATACGTTCCAACTCCAATCCAAGAAAGAGTATACTAATAATATAAAATAAAAGACCAACAAAACCAAGCAAGGCTCCTTTCTTTTCTTATTCTTAGTTTTCTTTTCTTATTCTTAGTAAAGGTAAAGCTTGAATAGTCGATTTTTTAGACTTAACCTTACCTTTTTTACATCTCACTTATACTTAATACTGTTTGGCTCTCTGTATGCCCTAGAGAATACCGGTTATATAATACCTTATAATTCTATATACAAAATTCTATGTATATGTATAAGTAGAAGAATTGTATAAGGAAGATAAGATGATAGGTTATAGAAAGGAACAAGTGGAAATTTGATAGATCAGAAATTTTTATTCATAATATTGATCTGATTCAGTATCATCAAGATACAATTCATCCCATTGAATTTACAGGAATAAAATTTATCATCTCTATGGGATTAGATCCCGAGTTAAGTTATTGCGAAAAAAAAAAGATTAGATTATGGAAGTCAATATTCTCGCACTTATTGCTACTGCACTGTTCATTCTAATTCCTACTGCTTTTTTACTTATCATCTATGTAAAAACAGTTAGCCAAAATGATTAATTTGAATGAAACTTGAATTATCAGTTCTTAGCAGTTCAATTCAATGATTCAAGAAATGAAAGAAAAGAATTAAAACTCTAAGTCTTAAATGAAATGATTGCGCTGAGCTGGAATCAGAACAGAAGTAGTTTATTAAGTATCTAAGCTAGTGTGGTAGAAAGAACTATAATATATAGTTCTTTCTACCACACTAGCTAGTATTGTATACTAATATTAATATAGGCTTCATATAGATAAAATTACAATATGTATATTTTAGATGTACATATAGATAAGATAAAACTTTCATTCTATTTCTTTTTTTTCATCTCAAGAAGTCATTGATTGAACAATTAATGGATGATCCGCGGAGTTATATGATGACTTCTTCGGATTTGGAAAAGGGGTTAGAGTAAACCTGGCCGTTTTTCATGTTTAAACAAAACATGAGATGAGTCAAAAAAGTATAATTTCTAGAAGTTTAAAACAAATGTGAAATGTGTGATATGTAAATAGCCTAACGGAAGAAAGATCTAATTTTATTATGTGTAGGACCTCTTTGGACAATCACTAATCGTTTCGCTTACAATGGAAAGAAAATATATAGTGTCATAATAACAGAATGGCTTTTCTTTTAGAAAAAAATATAGACTATTTAGTCAAAATTAGGTTGGAAAGAATCTCCTATTATGCGTAGATTTTAGTTTCAAAATACAATTATGATAATGATTTATTACTCTATTCCAGTACAATTTTGAATACTTTTTTTAAGGTAAGGCTTCGCAAAACGATCAATAAAGAATTGATACAGTTCGATTGAGCAATCGATTACTCCATTTAGTATTTGTAGTGTCCACAGCACTAGAGTCCACTCCTTCCCCATACTACAAGTGAAAGGGAAAATGTAAAGACGACCATTAAAGCAGCCCAAGCAAGACTTACTATATCCATGTGAATTATGTCCCCTATTTCTATGAAGGAATTATTCTATTATTATTTAATAATCATAGTGGAATCAATGGCACAGAGTCAAAATAGGATTCTGACTTAAGACTATTGATGAACCAAATCAATTCAATGAATACATTTGCAATAAGTTTCAATATTTTTGAATTTCCGGTAGAATCAGGAAGTATTAAGTACAAGATGATACACGCGCCTTTTCTTTTTCTATAGACAACTATATATCAGATACCTCTATTTTCTATTTGATCTAAGCTTACTGTCTTTCTATGAAAGAATCGGTAGAACCCACTGCCACTATTACTACATACATATATTCTTTTTTTTTCCATTTTTATCTTTACTCTATATTTTTATCTTTACTCTATACTATAAGAGTCGACCAACTATTCTGATTGTATGTCTGAGCACTCATAGCCTTTCGAGAGTTTAAATACAAAGTATCTTCGCGCCTTTCCACAAGCCCTAAAATTTTTTCCCATCATTGTATCCAATCTAATTTAATACCCAACAGAGTCACGAGACGCTACTTAAAATTAAAAATTGTTTAAGAGATTTTGATATGCTAGTCTTTTGTATAATCTTTTCTTCTATTCTAGTAGTAAAAATGGGGTGCCTCTTAGGAATCTTTGTATATCGAGATTTCCGACCTTAGTTCTTAATTCCATTCTGGAATTGATTCTCACCATTTTTTTTTATAAAAAAAATGGTGAGAATCAATCATTACCAATCATGAAATTAATAATTGAGGTTTTTGCTTCATCCCTATTACTGCCGATTTGGTTTGGGCTAAACTCAAATTTTAAGAAAAAAGGTTACAGTCTTTTCTAAAATCTTTTGTTGATCAGGCGACACCCGGATTTGAACTGGGGATAAAGGATTTGCAGTCCCCCGCCTTACCACTTGGCCATGCCGCCAAATTCGATCCAAAATAAAATGGATAAAAATATTATCCATATTCCATTTCTAATACTAACTCTTTTTTTTATCTTGAATCCCGTTGTACTTATCCTTAAAAACAAATTCCTTTTTTTTTATGGATCTGGTTTCTATTATTTTTTTCGATTTATTATATCTCAAAATATACATCATTTAATGATTTCTCTTCTCGTTTCTTTTCTATTGAGAGTCAAATTCTGGCGACAGACTGCAAAATTCAGGGCAAATTGGAACCATTAACAATTTACTTTAAATTAGTCTTTAAATTGAAATTAGTGAATGGTTCTTCCATTTTTATTGGAGATAAAATTTTATTTCCTTGAATGGAAAAAGAAAATTTATTTATGACCGATTTATGACTAATCTCGTTTTTTTCAATAAAAAATACTTTTCAATTTCAA